TATTATTAGTACCTGCTCTACAATCTCATTGGTTAATAATGCATGTCAGTATGATGCTTTTCAGTTATGCAGCTCTTTTATGTGGATCATTATTATCAGTGGCACTTCTAGTCATTTCATTTCAACAAAAGCTTAGACTTCTTTTTTTTAAAAAATATTTATTAAGTATTACATTCTATTTCGAAGAGATCAAAAAAAACATGAACGGAAGCGGGAATTTTTTACAAAATACTTCTTTTTTGTCTGGTAATTTTTACAGATGCCAATTGATCCAACAATTGGATTATTGGAGTTTTCGTGTTATTGGTTTTGGATTTATTTTTTTAAATATTGGTATTATTTCTGGATCCATATGGGCTAATGAAACATGGGGATCATATTGGAATTGGGACCCAAAAGAAACTTGGTCTTTTATTACTTGGACCATATTTACGATTTATTTACATACTCAAACAAATACAAATTGGAAAGGTAAAAATTCTGCAATTATGGCTTTGATAGGCTTTGTTATAATTTGGATATGTTATTTTGGAGTCAATTTTTTAGAAATAGGGATGCATAGTTATGGTTCATTTTAAAATATATATATATATATTATAATATAATATATTTTAAAATAAAACAAAGTAAGAAAGGTTACTCAGTTTTTTTTTATCATCACGACTTGTTGAAAAAAGGTTATTGAAAAAATGATCTTTTTCTGGTGACGTTAAAATTTTTTCAGTTCAAAAAATAGATTTTTTTTAGTTCATGGACAAAGAAGAAATGCAGGTTTTTTATATTTCTGTTCTAAAAATTTTTTAGAAAAATTTACCCCCATGGTAAAAAAAAATTTAAATAAACCATAACAAAATATCAGAAAGACTACATTTTTTAATTTCCAATTAATAAGTAAAGACCAAACAAAAGAACACTAAAACAGCAAGAAAAACCTAACCGACTGAATTTTCAGTCGGTTAGGTTTTTTAATTTATTATTTTTTATTAGAGTCCATAAATTAGAAGAAAAGACTATTTTGGAAACTATCATCAATAAGCTAAACCCATGCTGCGAATTGTTTCATGCCATAAATAAACTCGAACACTCAAGAAATCGGTTGGACATGCAGATTCACATCTCTTACAACCAACACAGTCCTCTGTTCGTGGAGCAGAAGCAATTTGTTTAGCTTTACATCCTTCCCAAGGAATCATTTCTAATACATCAGTAGGGCAAACTCGGACACATTGAGTACATCCAATACATGTATCATAAATCTTAACTAAATGTGACATTGGATTAATAAACTTGAACATCATTCATCATTTTCGATCTCGTACTTGTTTATTTAGAAATAAAATTATTATATATATATATAAATATATACTAGATGAATCAATGATTTGAATTTGGAATCAATTTTTGATTAGATCGACTCATAATAAAATAGGCGGCAAACGAAGATCTAAAGATACCAAGATAACTTTGTTTTTAAAAGTTTTTTCAAAAAAATAATTATTAATTAATAAGTAAGTAGATCATACATGCATGAATTAAAATTTTAATTTGTTGCATACGAAAAGTGAAAAATATCCATCAAATGGAAAACTACGTTTTTCTGTTCTATACTAGAAAGAAAGAGATTTATTATACGACGATTCTTCTTCTTTCGTTTTGACTAACGAACTAATTTTTTTTTCATCCGTAATGTATATAAACAAATATAATCCAAAAAACTTTTCCAATAAAGTTGAAAAAGGTGACTCCGGATATTGAACTGAATCATCATTTATACTACTTCATTTTCGACCGATTTTTTTTTGACAAATAATCCATTAGTCGTTGACGTTTTCCCAATATTTTCAGTAGACTTCTCTGAGAAAAATAGTCTTTTCTGTGTAATTCCAAATGTGAAGTAAGTCTCCGTATCTTATTGGTCAAATTCAATACTTGAAATTCAACAGATCTCATATTTTTATTTTTTTGAAATAAGTGATTGAAAAAAAATTTACCATAAAAAAATGTTTACCCATCTGTTTCTCTTTCTTTATTCAAATGTGAGACAATTATTCGATGTTAAAAAAAAAAAGATAAATGTGTCAATCGATAGGAAAGAAGTCAATTACGAATTTTTAATTGTTGTTACATATCCTTAACATACTGAAATGACTTCCGTTATTGGTATAATACCAATAACGATTCATACAAGTCAAATCTTCAAATCGGTAATTGGCCCAAAAAAATAGATTTACTTTTTTAACTTTATTTTTTTTATGTTTTCTATCCAAATGTTCGTTTTCATCCATAAAGCGACCAAAAAAGTTTTTTATGTTGTTCTTTCTATTGAAAGTTAGATTTATTATATTATTATGATATCTGTTTTTATTCGAATAGAAACACATTCGAACTCTAAATTCTCTACAGCGCCTCGCTGATAATATATTTTCAGGAAAAAACAAAGAATCTATATCATTTTTTTCGTCTTTCTTTCCAAGCATTGGTATATTTTTTTCAATCGATTGAAATGTTATTAGATCAATATATTTTTTTTCTTGGTATTTTGGATTAGTTTGGGGCTCACTCTTACGAACCAATGAAATAGTCACCGTTTGATAAACCATAATAAATTTTCGATCTTTTTTTAAAGACTGACGAACTGGTTCGATAATCAATATTCCAGTTTTTATCAATTCTTTAAGAGAAATATCTTTATTCAACATTCTATCCAAACTAATTTCTCCTCTTTGAATAGAGGATAGAACCATATTTTTTGGATTTTTCAGTCGAAGAAGGAGACAATAAACCTTTATATTTTTGATCATTTTTGGATTCAAAGGCTCATCCCATCTCATTTGAAAAAAAAAATACCTTTTTCGAAATAAATCAAGTTCTGTTTCTGTATGATTGTATTTTTTTTTTCGATGTTTTTGTCTGTTTGATTTCGTATCAACTTCTTCAAAATGGAGTTGGTTTGATAGAATAGAATCTTGATTTTGTACATCTGATCTTTTACCTCGTCCGGTCCAAGCTTTTTGTTGATTTGTATTTTCTAATTCTAAAATATCTTTTTCCTTTAATGAAAAAGATATTTTAGAATTTGTTGTATTAATGTTTTTTTTTTCGCTAATATTTTCATTAAAATGCAGACAAAGTCGTTGGATTCGTATTACCCAAGGTTTCATTTTATATTGATAGTCAAGGAAAATGTCTGGTAAGAACGAAAGTGTATTCGATCTGAGACAATTGATTAGTATTTCTTTATTCAGTCCCATCCAATTCAAAAATATTTTTGAATTGGATGGTTCTTTTTGATAAATTGTGAGAGAAAGAATAGCGTTTTTCTTATCAATTCGCTCAATTCCTGGATGATTTGTTTCAGTTCTATTATATAGATGATGACAGTTGGTACCGGTATCGCTATCGATCAAAGTCTCTATATATAGTTTTTTAAAAAAAAAATGTTGTTTAATGGGACAATTTATATGGATACTCAGATTTTTATCAATATACCTAAACAACCTAATTTTATCTTCTCCTAAATAATTATAGAAAGGACCTAACCGATCGATTAATTTTTGTTTATGTTTCTTGTAATTATCATTTTTCCTTTCTTTCTTTTTTTGTAATCTTACGTGTAATGGTGATCCTTTAATCAAATTTGTGGCATTATATTCATATTTCAAAATTTTTGAATTATGATCAAAATAGTTTTTTATTACATTATCTTTTTTATTTGACAATGAAACTTCTTCAGAATCCGTTTTTTTTTTGTAATGATGAATCAATTGTACTTTCACATCATATAAGAAATAGCATCTGTAAAAAAAAACGATATATTGATTCATGACTCTATTTCTTCGCCATTTTGTGGATCGTTGAGACCATCTAATTAGAGAAAAAGAATATTGAGAATGAGTACTTACCAACCACATTTTCCATGGTTTCGTTTCAGACTTCAAAACTTTGATTCGTAATTTCGAATCGGAATGTATGCCTAGCATTCCAAACAAATTCTTTATTTCACTTTTAAGAAACAACGATGTTCCATTATATTGAAAGAGATCTCTAAACTTATCCAACTTATGCACTTGTATTTTTGAAAATTGGTAAAATAAATATGTTTGTGACAAGGATAAGTTACAAAATAGATGTGGATTTTTCTTGCAATTTGTAAGAGAAATTGACTCTTTAAGAGTTGAAATCATCAAATCAATTGTTGTTTGGTTTTGATTATTCAATTTCTCTTGATTTGATTCACTAAATAATATGTTTTCAATCATTTTTATTATTGATTCAACAAAAAGTTGTGCATTAACAGTGCAAATATTTTTTTTTAAATTTTTAATAAATAATATATATATATATATTGAACTATTTTCCATTTCATTTATTATGAAATGATAAGATTTCATTCTTAATCGAGTCTTTTTTTTTATATCCATTTTTTTTTTTTTTAATTCTTTTTGATTCTCTTTTTTTGTTATCATTTTATTTTTTATTTTTTTGTTTCTATCTATCGGATCTCTCATTTTATTTTCTGCCATTGAATCCTTTCTATAATCAATAAATCTTGGAATGTATGAATCATGAATCATCCAATTTCTTTTTGTATCTTCTATTTCTGATACATCTTCGTTTCCTAATAAATTTTTTTTTTTTGAAAGGTTTTTTTTGATTCTTTTAAAAATATTTTTCATAAACCATTTTTTTCTTTTTTTTGATACCCTTAAATCAACATCTATTTTTTCTATTAAAAATCGTATAACTAGAAAAAAGTTTTTTTTTATCAATTTTATAATTTTTTTTGTGATTGTTTTGAAAACAGGTTCAAAAAAGGAAGGTTGTTTTCGAGGAGAACCAAATGGAAGGTCGGCTTCCATTCCCCAAACAGTTAAAAAACAAAAAACATCCTTTTTTGTTTTTTTTTTCATTGCATCCATATGATAAGATCGTAACCTGGATCTCCAAGGTTTCAAACAGAAAGGAAATAGGATCTTTATTTGAATACCATCCGTTAACCAGTTTTTCGGAAATTCTTTTTCTGATAATTGTACACCATTATAGGTACATTTTATATGCATCTCTCTATTCCATTCCTTAAAATCTTCTGACCATTCGGGAGATTGAAATAATAGCATACGACTGAAATTTTTAGCTATTATCAATGAAGGTAGAAAAAGATATTTTCTAATAATTGATTGTATTATTAACATGCAACCTCGTATTCTTTGATAAAATAGAATTGTTTCCCAGGCTTCCGCTATTTTTTCTATCCGTACTTTTTCTTCCACTTTTTTCTCTTTTTTATCCATTTGTTTTCTTTCCTCTATTATATTATTAGTCGAATTTTTTAATTGTGAAATTGTACTCATTTTGTTTATAAAAATGAATTTGATCTGTTTCAACAACATTTCACAATTAAAAAATATTTTACTGATTCTGTCAAAAAAAAGAGGCGAATGTGTATTTACTTGAAACAGTTCCAAAATAACTGTTTTACGTCTTTGAGTACGCATGGTACCTTTAATAATCTCTCGACGAAAATCCGATTGTGGCGAATAACGTATCAATGCGATTTCGTCCACTTGATGATCAGGATCATAAGTTTCGTTATTCATATTAGTCGTAGTCGTCGAAGAATTGTTTTTCTGATCGTTATCCGTAAAGATAACTATACGTTTGGCTTTTCTTGATCGAATCTCATGATGATCCTCAGCGATCTCTTCATATTCTTCCCCCAACTGTTGTTCCAACTCGTCGATTAAATTGTATGACCATTTCGGGACTTTTTGACAGATTGTTTTGACTCCAATCGATTTTTGTATAATAATTGATTTTATATTCTTCAATTCTATAACCCTTTTAAAAAAAAAAATGAAATTTTTTTTATCTCTATATTCGGAATCCATTTTCTCTTGTTTTGGAAATAAAAAAATACCTTTCCAGAAATGCAGTGTAAATTGTTCCGTTTTCTTATCAAATTGACTAATGAAAGTCAAGAATTGTAGCTTTTGCATTATTAGTAATAAATTTTTATCAAATGCTTCATATCTTTTTTTATTCTGTTGCAATTTTCGGGAATATGTGATAAAGATACCATGAATTTTATTTATCCAAACTCTATCTATTGAATTTTCTATAAAAGGTTCTTTTATGGAGGGTACAGAAGAAATCTTTTTGGTTATTCCACGAAGGGGTCCGTTCACGAAAGGGTCATATATTTTTTTCAAGTATTCTTTATCATTATTACATAATCGAGTCCTTTTTTCGAGTATTTTTTTAATACCGTATTGATTGTCTAAAGCATCCATTCGTTTTAAAAAGTCGTTGCTTAGTTTGTTCTTTTTTTGTTCATTAGTGTATCTCCAATGATTTTGTTTTTTAGAATCTATTGTATACAAAGATATCTTTTTTTGTATCATTTCCAAAAATGTGAACAAACTAGATAAATATGTAAAAGATATTTTTAGTTTTCCATCACTTGGACATGTATAAAAAAAATATTGTGACATTTCATTTCGTACATCATTTTCGAATTGATCGTTTTTTATATATCGTAATGGACGATTCCGTTGTTGATAGTCGAAAAGAAGAGTGACAAGAGTTTCAAACCTTAACCATAAGAATTTTTTATCTTCTTTTTTGTTTTTTGTTTCAAACGTTAATTTTGTATTCTCGTCCAGAATTTTTTCCTGATCTACTGTTTCTTCCAAAACAAGAGAACGAAAAGTATTTTTGGTAGATATATCTTCTTGTGAATCTTTAATCCCGGAAGTTTTTTCTATTTCGACTACTTCTTTTTCTTCCTTACTTTTTTCCCTTTCTTCTTGTATTTCTGAAGTTTTTTTCCGTTTTTGATGAGTAAGAATGGTTGAAGGTATTCTTACTAAATAGTAGACACAAGTTATAAATAAGAGAATACTTAATATGCGAGACATATAATTGATCAATTCGGAAACAAGGTTTTTAACTAATCGACTATGGTAGTAAGTATTCGATCCGACGAATTTCGTAATATTATCCGAGAACGTATTGAGGAAAATAGAGATGTAAAGATTGTTAATACTGGTACCTGACAAAATATTTTTAACGGATCGAATACGTCTATTCAATCCATTAGAATTTTTTTGACGTATACAGACATATCCGAATCGAATCCATTTCATGAATAAAATGATACCTATTAACCAACCAATAAAACTACTTGTTACAAATAATATCTTATTGTGGCATCGAAACAGAACAATGTTAACGACTCTGGATAACATCGAACTTGGTAAAAGGAATAGGTTCAAAATTTGAAAAATGTTATTATTCAGGAATATACATTGAATACTAAGATTACGCATTAAATTTATGGTACTAGTCTTATATCCAAAATCACAAAAATTTTTGTGATTTTTCCAGAAGAAATGAAACAAAAGGTACGATAGCGTTAGTACAGTGATTGTATGAGGTCTACTCAATGCTAGATACAGAGGAGCAGAAAATATCGATATGAGCATGATGAACTGTCCAGTA